ATTTTGGCCTAGCGATATAAAGACTTTTTATATTTAGGCTGAGTTTGGTTTATGTTTTTTGGTTTAATTGTGTGGGGAGTTTTGGGGTGAGGTGGGAGAGAAGTTGATGTATGGAATGTTGTAGGAGAATTAGGGAAATTTGGCTGTGCAGGATTGATGAAAATGAATTTAAAATTTTTTGAAAAAAAAAATTTTTTTGAAAATTTTTTGAAAAAAAAATTTTTTTTAGTAGTAAATTTAGGAGTGACAAAAATATAAAAAAATGATAAAATTTGTGAAAAATTTAAAAAAAATGTTGTGAATCGAAGCTATAGTTTTTCTATAATTTTGAAAAAAATTGTGGGAAAATTAGAGGTGATGGAAATAGGGTTTGATATGTCCGGCAAGCATTCACTATTATACCCCAATTAGTTGGGGGTGGGCCAAGGTTAACTAATGCGGATAGCAAGTGCATCAGTGTCCGAATGATTCCACATATACGCCAACCGTCTCATTAATCGGTCCCGGAACAGAGACGTACTACGAAGCCCATTGATGTCCAGACCTAAATTGTTTGCCTTCTGACTACGCATAGTATGGGGGTCCGTTGAAGTAGCAGAGAAAAAAAAAAAGAGCTAGATGGACGGAAGAATTAAAAATGTCGGGATTATGAGAGGATATGGTGCATCTCTCATACCAGAGGTCTCTTGAAAAGCATTCTGTGGGGGCCAAACTATTAGAGACCCTGAAGTAAGAACCAGAGGCGCGTGAGCCATTGTATATTAAATGTGGGTTCCTGAAACTAGAGCATACGGGATCTAACTATGCAAGCGGTTGCTGGTTTCTCGTGAGGGGAGGAGACTAGAAATCCATCTGGTACTGGACGTTAACTGCTTAACCTCTAGTGGTTTAAGGAAGATCTAGTAGTTGGTGGAGGACCATGGATTAATATAGGGATTTAAGACTAGTGTTGATATAATCACCATACATGGGTAAGATAAATTAATGTCCTATAAAACATAGTATGAGGGGGTGATTAATGTCCTATATAAATGTATGCCCAATAATACATAGAAATACTTAGTAGTACTTCTATGGGGGGGTAGGGGGGGTAGGCAGAGGGTGTTCTTGTAGTTGAGCACAACGGTAGTTTTTCAGACTACAGTCCTTGGGTGAGAGCCAAGTAAGAACTATGATATATTTTGTGTCTTTTTTAGGAGTTTGCTTTGTATTGGGTGCTCTGGCAGTGGCATCAAACCCATCGCCCCAGTATGGGGTGATGGGTTTGGTTATGGGTTCTGTGGTAGGGTGTGGTTGGTTGTTGAGTTTGGGGGTATCTTTTGTCTCATTGGTGCTGTTTTTAGTGTATTTAGGGGGAATGTTGGTGGTCTTTGTGTACTGTGTATCTCTGGCTGCGGAACCTTATGTTGAGGCTTGGGGGGATTGGCGGGTTTTAGGGTATGGGATGGGGTTTATGGTGGTAGTTCTTATGGGTGGGGTAGTTTGGGATCTTGTGGGGTCAGGGGGGTGATGGGTAGGTACGGTAGATTGTGTAGGGGGTGGTCTGGTTCGGGTAGATTTTAGTGGGGTGGCTATGTTTTATTCATGGGGGGCTGGAATGTTTATGGTAGCTGGATGGGGGTTGTTTTTGACGCTGTTTGTGGTGTTGGAGTTAGTGCGGGGTCTGTCATGTGGGGCAGTTCGGGCAGTTTAGGGTGGAAGTCAGAAAATAGTTTAGGGGAGAATACCAGCTTTGGGAGTTGGAGGTAGAGGTTTAAATCCTCTTTTTCTGAAAAGTTGAGGTTGGTGATTAGTATCTTTGCTTTTCCTTAA